TAATTGGTTGGTCGTACAATAAATATACTATAATAAATATACTATAATAAATACAAAATACAAGAATAGATAATATTTAATGAAAGAAAGAGAACATAGTTGGAGCAATCAATATTTGTGATGCAACAACGGTTACATTAGATGCAAAACAAAGGTTCTTTCTTGACCGAACTACAAGTATGGAACTCCATGATATGGAAAGAAAAAATATAGAACCTAAAAGGATAATGGAAGTTGTTCGTCTTTGAATCGAGTTGGACCCTCCAAAAAAGAATAAAAATGAAAGTAAAGGTTTTATTTTTTTGATAGATCGCTTCGATATATCGTAGGGCACTTTTTTTCTTCTCATTCGAGATATTATGGGCAATTAACCAACCTATTAATGTACTGAATCCAATGAGTTAAAAAAAAAATAAGTAAAAGGTAATATCAGGTCGTTCGCCCCAAAATGGATTAGATCCTTTCTTTTTATTGAAAAAGACAAGAACTTTCAATTGAACTAAACTAATCCTGTCAATTGGTTTTTTCTTACCGTTACTCTTGTATCTGGGAAAATTGAAACTTAGGTAAGTGTTTTATCAACATATGTAACAAAAGAACATATCTAATTTAGCTCTTTCATGCCTACTATAACTAGTTATTTCGGTTTTCTACTGGCTGCTTTAACTATAACCCCAGCTCTATTGATTGGTTTGAGTAAGATACGACTTATTTGAAATGAATTGAATGAACAATTCATAAAAATGAATATTTCTCTGAGATTCCAGGTGTTCCATGGTTCCTTTACACATCAATTGCCAATTCTTGGTTATTGAGATTCACGGATAATTCAGATTAATATTTAGGGATAGATCTTACCCATCTTTTTATCCCCTCAAAAACCGAAATGATTGAAGTTTTTCTATTTGGAATCGTCTTAGGTCTAATTCCTATTACTTTGGCAGGATTATTCGTAACTGCATATTTACAATACAGACGTGGTGATCAGTTGGACCTTTGATTGAGTAACATTTATTTTTTTTGATTGACCTCCTCCCTGCGGGAGGTCAAATTCAAGTTTCAATTAAACTTTTTTTTCTTAAGTTTTTTTATTGTGATTCGACATAACATAAACGGAATCACGCTCTGCAGGATTTGAACCTACGACATCGGGTTTTGGAGACCCGCGTTCTACCGAACTGAACTAAGAGCGCTTTCTTATTACAGGAGATACGACTGTAGTGTAAAGAAAAGGTTTTTTTACCCCCAAACATATCTTGCATACGTATAGCATGCAAAAATGAAAGATTATGTCCAATTTCAATCGATCTTAATTAATCCCTCGTTACTGCCCATAAGAGAAGTAATAGGTAGGGATGACAGGATTTGAACCCGTGACATTTTGTACCCAAAACAAACGCGCTACCAAGCTGCGCTACATCCCTTTTTAAAGTTCTTGTACAGTGTCATTGTACAAAATCCCTGTCTTGTTTTCCACATTGTTATTTTCCCCTCTATCTATATACAATTTTCTTGTCATTTCTTCTTTTTGGTTTCATATAATAAAGGAATTTTATACATCTGAAACCTAACGTATAAAAAAAAATTAAAATTGATCTTATCGGCGTATCGTATAAAAAAAAAAAGAATAAAAATTTATCGGAAATGCTCAGGAAGAAGGGGTCATCTTTTTCTTTTTTAGGGACAGGAAAATCTCATCTATTGGTTCATTGTACATATCTATTTTAGTTAGGAATTCCGCGTAAAGTAAAAAAAAAATACAAATGATCTTGAACTACAACATCTGACCATACATATATGTATTACAATAAAGAAGGAGGATTTTCAATGCGAGATATAAAAACATATCTCTCCGTGGCACCTGTGCTAACTACTCTATGGTTTGGGTCTTTAGCGGGTCTATTGATAGAAATTAATCGTTTATTCCCAGATGCCTTGTCATTCCCTTTTTTTTCATTCTAGTTATTAATATGCGAAGAAATGAAGAAAATTAGGGATACAATTCTACGTGACGTGACTAAAATTTCGCCCCTTCCTTTTTTTTTTTTCAGTTCTTTAGGATAGGAGGATAGGAAGGAAAGAAAAAGAAAAAGTGTATTGAACCTCGACAAAAATCTGGTGAATCTAAGATCGAATTTTGGGGAACAGAAATGGAAATGTGTATCCACATCTAGAGCAGGATCCACGAAATCATAGCATAGAAAGAAGATACTTAAATGAAATATTGGGATTTAAGATAGGAATAATTGATAGTTAGAAAGAAATTGTATTACTTAATTATTACTTTATTATTAATTATTACTATTACTCTATTAATATTAATTGTAATTATATAATTACAACACATACAACACAACGAAATCTTTAGCTTTAGAAATGAAAATTGAATTTCAAGTTAGTAACTTCTATTGATTTTCTTATTGATTTTTTTGTTCTTTTATTCTTCTTCAGTTCGGGTCGAAAATAGAAGAAGTTAAGTCGATCCAAATCAAAAGGGGGTTCATGGCCAAGGGTAAAGATGTCAGAGTCAGAGTTATTTTGGAATGTACCAGTTGTGTCCGAAATGGTGTCAATAAAAAATCGCCGGGTATTTCTAGATATATTACTCAAAAGAATCGACACAATACATCCAGTCGATTAGAATTGAGAAAATTTTGTCACTATTGTCACAAGCATACGATTCATGGGGAAATAAAGAAATAGATGGAACGGAACGTGTGCGCGATCTTTCCAAGGAACAGGAAGAGGAAGAACTTAACATATTTAACTTAACATATATAATATAACATATATAATATACATAATATATACAATACAAATCAAACCCGATTTCATTTTCATATATATATATATATGATGTGTATTATATATGATATGTATAATATAAACGATGCGAATCAAAGCCTATTTCGGTCAGATCTGAAATGAATAAAGAAATAGAATTTTAGAGATAAGGAATAAACCATGGATAAATCCAAGCAACCTTTTCGTAAATACAAGCGATCCTTTCGTAGGCGTTTGTCCCCAATTGGATCGGGGGATCGAATCGATTATAGAAACATGAGTTTAATTAGTCGATTTATTAGTGAACAAGGAAAAATATTATCTAGACGGGTGAATAAATTGACCTTGAAACAACAACGATTAATTACTATTGCTATAAAACAAGCTCGTATTTTATCTTTGTTACCTTTTCTTAATAATGAGAAACAATTTGAGAGAGCCGAGTCGATCCCCAAAACTACTGGTCCTAGAACCAGAAATAAATAAACATACTCCTCAATTGACTCAAAACTCCAATCGGAACTCAAGCTCAGATTGATGTTTTGTTCAAAAGGCCTAGAATCCCGATTTTTTTCTTGTGTTATAAGAAATAAAAAATGGGGGAAGAAGAAATCTTTTTTTTTTTTTTGAAACATGTTCGTTCATTCCTACTACTTATCTTACTTAATTTTTTTTATTCTATCTTCCCGGAGTTCATTCTCCGGGGAATTCTGTTTCAATTTCAATCATTTCTGTATTATATTTTATAATATCATATCCTTTATTTGATAATCTTATTGGAAATCATGTAAAGACAATTCTTATTTGATATAGATATTTGCGCAAGTATTTTACGATTAAGAAGCAATTGCTTCTTGTACAGATTTGGTATTAATCTACTATAATTATAGAATACCTTATTCTCACGAATTACTGCATTTATTCGAGTGATCCACAAACTACGAAAATCCCTCTTTTGCCTGCCTCTATCTTGATGAGAGGAAACCAAAGCTCTCATTTTCTGTTGAGTAGTCGTTCGAGTAAGTCTTGAATGAGCCCCAATAAAGGTTGATGCAAATAAACGAATTTTTGTTCGACGTTTCCGAGCTGTATATCCTCGTCTAACTCTGGTCATTGAATCAAATTAAACCTTAATGAATAACTAATTGATTTCTCTTCTTTCAGTCATCCTTTACCCCCCGTCAATTAATAACAAAACGGATTATTCCGATATATAAAATATAAATTCCAATGGCTTTTGCTACTATGACTTTCCCCAACCACGATTTTTTATTCCTTCCAGGCATTTCGCCTGGAAATAAGAAATTCTAACGATACCAAATAAGAAAAAATAGTGGGTTCCATCGTTTCTATGGTTACTTTTTTTTTTAAACGGTGAGGTCCTCTCTATACACCGGAGCCTCTTCTTTCATTTTATCAAATGTTATTGTTAACTTGTATAGTTCACACTCTTTGGCTCTACCCATCAATTATACAGTAATAGTTCTTTTCACAATAAGAGTTATCCATACAGTGACGGCATTTAATTATGAAAGTTGGCTAGGTAGCTGACCCTCTTAGTCCGTTCTTTCAAGAATAGGAGTATAACCTTTTTGCTTCTTATAATACCATTTCCTCCGCTTAATGGATGACCATTTGCCCCCAATGGGGAATTGCTTTTCATCTCAAATCTAGGTGATTGGATTTGCACCAATGTAAACCATAAATTCCAAACACAATATAGGTATATGATAGATCTTCTCTATCTATCCTATTCATTGGTACTGGTCATTGATACTGGAAAATTGTCTCATTTGTTCGAACTCATGATCTGAACGAGTCGCACATACACCCTAGTGCATGTTCCTCGACGCTGAGGACATCCTCTAAGAGCGGGAGATTTCGTGACATTTCTTATTGGCTGTCTTGTGTTTCTAATAAGTTGTTTAATAGTTGGCATGCCGTATGTATATATAGAATTCTAGAATGGAATGGGTTGGTTTAGATCGATCTTAACCTGATGATTGATGATCATGAATTTTTTTTTCTATTCAATATCAAATCGCAGAAAATTCGAATTATGGTTTGAAATAGATTTACATGAAATCCCTAGTATTTTCATTTTCGACCGCTACAAGATCAACAATGCCATGAACTTGGGCTTCTGTTGCTGACATAAAAACATCTCTTTCCATGTCTTCGGATACAACCCATAAAGGATTACCCGTTCTTTGTACATAAACCTTTGTGAGGGTTTCGCGAAGTTTCAGTAGTTCTTCCGCTTCCAGGATAAATTCGCCTGCTTGTGCTTCATAAAAAGAACTAGCAGGTTGGTGAATCATAACCCTGATGATATTGATATAACATCATGAACGGTTCTTCTATCTTGCATGATTGGGCTAAAGTAAGGGATAAAAAAAATATAAGAAAAAAAAATAGAATTGTACAACCGTACAGGCATCTTTTGTGCATACGGCTCTACAATGGAATTTACTTTTTCTTTTTCTTCTCTTCTATTCTATTGAAGAAAGAAATAGAATCCATCCGATCCAGATCGTTGAATGATCCATTTACCACCCTTCCTTTCGTAGGAGTAAAAAAAATACTATGATGGTTCTGTTGCTTTATATATTTATTTTGTCTGGGATTTAGCAATCCCAAAGTTCCTTTCTGATACGATCAAATAAGGAAAAAAAATGATCTTTTTTTTTTTCATTTTTGTACTTTTTATTTCATAACATAAATATCAGAAAGAGAATTCTGGTGTGGAAAAGAATGGTTTGTGACGCTGAAATGTACCCCCGACACATAAGATCAAATCCGAAATGACCTCTGTTTCATACTACTATCTCGACATAAAATCTCATGTTATGAAAAAAACAATAATGGTTTGCTCATATCGAACTCGAAGTGCCATGCTATTATTACTTATTATTCATATTCAATATGGGAAGGCATAGTCTTCCTTTTTTTTTTCAAATAAAAAAACTCATTGGCGCCAAGCGTGAGGGAATGCTAGACGTTTGGTAATTTCTCCTCCGACCAGAATGAAAGATCCCATTGAAGCGGCTAATCCCATGCATATTGTATGCACATCGGGTGGCACAAATTGCATAGTATCATAAATGGCTATTCCTGGTATTACCCATCCGCCGGGAGAGTTTATAAATAAATAAAGATCCCTAGTATCATCTTCTATACTGAGATATACCATGAGACCAACAAGTTGATTCGAGATCTCGCTATCAACTTCTTGGCCTAAAAAAAGTAATCTTTCTCGATAAAGTCGGTTGATTAGGACAAAATTGGTTCCCTTAGGAACCGTACGTGCACCTTTGGATGCATACGGTTCAAAAAAAAATTGCGAAAAAAAAGAATCAATGTGTCGATTCCAGTTCTATTTCTTTTTTTTCTGTAACAGGTTTTTGTTTTTCTAATGAAGGGGGTTTTCTTCTTCTATTTTTCAAAAAACATAAGATGAGTTTTTGTTCCCTTACCTATAAAAAAAAAAAAGAATTTACTGAACTTATTGAACTAACCTCTCATTGATGTATTGTTTCATCGAGATTCAAATCACGATGTCATTTTATTGTTCCTGAATGGGCCCTTTCAATTTTTTTAGGTTCATCTTTGTTCTACTCCGGGAAAAGGTCTGCCCGAATTCTATTTGTACATATAGGGCAAATGATCTCAGTACCACTTTTTTTTGTTACGACTTCTTTTTCAATTTGTTTCATATCTTCTCCAAACTATTCGATGTATTCATCATACTACTCCATTGGTTGGCAGTTTGAGATCGCTCCTATAGTAAGTATAAGAATCGTTTATGATACAAGTGGTAATCGTACATATATTATCAATTTGTTACCAATTTGGTATTTTCTGAACGGAGCCTGGAGACTTTATTTTATCAGTCCAAGTCAACCATAAATTCTTCTAATTGATAATATTGATCCCCAATATAAATTGATCTAATTGTACTTCACGCTCCAAATGATTGATGGTTCACTCAATCTCAATACAATATTTCTTGGGCGAAACAGAGGATATCTCGATCGGGGGAGAGAACGGGTAAATCCCATATGACCCAATATGTCTGACAAGTCGCACTATACGTCAACCCAAACTGCATCTTCCTCTCCAGGACTCCGAAAAGGTACTTTTGGAACACCAATGGGCATTAAATTAAAGAAAAAAAATTAAGTACTATACTTCACTTTAATATGGAAACGTAATAATGGGTTTATTGTCTTCATCCTTTTTTCTGTTTATTCTATTTTCTAGATAGATTGATTGGAAGGTTTATAGAGTAAGATAGAATGAATAAAGAAAAATTTTAACGAACGGAGCAATCGATCGTTCGAATGATAAACAAGTATCTATGCATTCGTTCCCACAAAATGGGACCAATTCTCCCATTGCGTATTGGTACTTATCGGGTATAGAATAGATCTGCTTCTCTTTGTTCTTATGAACAGAATTGTTCCGTTATTTTCAATGGAACGGAATAAATATTAACTCTTTCTCATACAGAATCCACTGAAAAGGTTAGGTACTTAGGTACATAGTATAGTCCTTTCCAATGCGATAAAATAAGGTGATATAGTGTCTATTTATCTTTGATAAAGGGGTATTTCCATGGGTTTGCCTTGGTATCGTGTTCATACTGTCGTATTGAATGATCCCGGTCGATTGCTTTCTGTCCATATAATGCATACAGCTCTAGTTTCTGGTTGGGCCGGTTCGATGGCTCTATACGAATTAGCGGTTTTTGATCCCTCTGACCCTGTTCTTGATCCAATGTGGAGACAAGGTATGTTCGTTATACCCTTCATGACTCGTTTAGGAATAACCAATTCGTGGGGTGGTTGGAGTATTTCAGGAGGAACTATAACGAATCCGGGTATTTGGAGTTATGAAGGTGTCGCAGGGGCACATATTGTGTTTTCTGGCTTGTGCTTCTTGGCAGCTATCTGGCATTGGGTGTATTGGGATCTAGAAATATTCTGTGATGAGCGTACGGGAAAACCTTCTTTGGATTTGCCCAAGATCTTTGGAATTCATTTATTTCTCTCAGGGGTGGCTTGCTTTGGCTTTGGCGCATTTCATGTAACAGGTTTGTATGGTCCTGGAATATGGGTGTCCGATCCTTATGGACTAACTGGAAAAGTACAATCTGTAAATCCAGCGTGGGGCGCGGAAGGTTTTGATCCTTTTGTTCCGGGAGGAATAGCCTCTCATCATATTGCAGCGGGTACATTGGGCATATTAGCAGGTCTATTCCATCTTAGTGTCCGTCCGCCTCAACGTCTATACAAAGGATTACGTATGGGAAATATTGAAACTGTACTTTCTAGTAGTATCGCTGCTGTTTTTTTTGCAGCTTTCGTTGTTGCTGGAACTATGTGGTATGGTTCAGCAACTACCCCAATCGAATTATTTGGTCCCACTCGTTATCAGTGGGATCAGGGATACTTTCAGCAAGAAATATATCGAAGAGTTAGCGCCGGACTAGCCGAAAATCTGAGTTTATCGGAAGCTTGGTCTAAAATTCCCGAAAAATTAGCTTTTTATGATTACATTGGTAATAATCCGGCAAAAGGGGGATTATTCAGAGCAGGCTCAATGGACAACGGGGATGGAATAGCTGTTGGATGGTTAGGACACCCCGTCTTTAGAGATAAAGAAGGGCGCGAGCTTTTTGTACGTCGTATGCCTACTTTTTTTGAAACATTTCCGGTAGTTTTAGTAGATGGAGACGGAATTGTGAGAGCCGATGTTCCTTTTAGAAGGGCAGAATCAAAGTATAGTGTTGAACAAGTAGGTGTAACTGTCGAGTTCTATGGTGGCGAACTCAATGGAGTTAGTTATAGTGATCCTGCTACTGTAAAAAAATACGCTAGACGTGCCCAATTAGGTGAAATTTTTGAATTAGATCGGGCTACTTTGAAATCCGATGGTGTTTTTCGTAGCAGTCCAAGGGGTTGGTTCACTTTTGGGCATGCTACGTTTGCTTTGCTCTTCTTTTTTGGACACATTTGGCATGGTGCTAGAACCTTGTTCAGAGATGTTTTTGCTGGTATTGATCCAGATTTGGATGCTCAAGTGGAATTTGGAACATTTCAAAAAATTGGGGATCCAACTACAAGGAGACAAGTAGTCTGATACAACATTGCTCTGGTATCTTTCGCCTCTATTTTTTTTTTATTTGACATAAGGTACCGGAGAAATCTTGATTTGAATCACCATTTATTCTTTGACTCTTTACTTTTCTTTATATGGTAAATGATCCCAAATGAATAGGTGTGGAAGCTATAATTGTAAACCACGATCGAATCTATGGAAGCATTGGTTTATACATTCCTTTTAGTCTCGACTTTAGGGATAATTTTTTTCGCTATCTTTTTTCGAGAACCGCCTAAGGTTCCGACTAAAACTAAAAAAATGAAATAATTTTTCATTATCTCAATTGAAGTAATGAGCCTCCCAATATGGGAGACTCATTACTTCAACTAGTCCCCGTGTTCTTCGAATGGATCTCTTAGTTGTTGAGAGGGTTGCCCAAAAGCGGTATATAAGGCGTACCCAGTAAAGCTTACAAGTAAACCAGATATGGAGATGGCGACTAGGGTTGCTGTTTCCATTTTTAGATAATTTCAAGATCACAATGGATCTACGATAAGATCGTTTATTTACAACTACAACGGAATGGTATACAAAGTCAACAGATCTCAACCAATGAATAGTATTTTATGGCTACACAAACCGTTGAGGGTAGTTCTAGATCTGGGCCAAGACGAACTACTGTAGGGAATTTATTGAAACCGTTGAATTCGGAATATGGTAAAGTAGCACCGGGCTGGGGGACTACACCACTTATGGGGGTCGCAATGGCTCTATTTGCGATATTCCTATCTATTATTTTGGAAATTTATAATTCTTCCGTTTTACTGGATGGAATTTCAATGAGTTAGGTTCATAAGAACTGGAAAGTCCTAGTTTTTCAATCAAAAAAATTACTTTACTTAAGAAAGACTCGGATTTCTAGACCATTCTGGTAGTTCGACCGTGAGATTTATTTGTTTCGGTATTTCCGGAATATGAGTGTGTGACTTGTTATAATTGATCCTATTGATAATACAGAAAATGGGCCTGTCATCTCTATCAAGATGATTCTACCTCGTCGGATATTTATTCTAGTATCTGGAGCACGGAATATATAGAATAGATCAAGAAA